TGGAACAACCTGTTCTTCCTGAATACCCTGATTCAAGGACAAAGAATTTCCTGCTGCTATCATATAATATTCATCTCTATTTGGTGATAAATAAACTACCTGTCTCTCTTTTTTTTCTTTTGCTTTCTCAGATATTTCATAAAACGGACTCTCTATAGATCCCCACCAGTGATCAATTCTCGCATGAATAGCTAACGATCCGGTAAGTCCAACATTGATTCCTTCGGACGTGTCAATTGGACAAATACGCCCATAGTGACTCGGATGAATATCTCGGCTCCGAAAACTTGCAGTTCTCCCCGTCAATCCTCCAGGACCCAAACAACTCACTTTTCGCCCATGAACCGTTTGTGTCAATGGATTGGTTTGATCAAAAACTTGAGCTAAGGGGTATGTGCCAAAAAAGGTATCATAAGTTGTTATTAATAAAATAGAAGTGGAAGTTGGAGTACTAGCCCCAAGGGAAGGAGCAGAGGTATCAGATATGTAAATCTACCAGTTGCTCCAACATGTTCGGGGATAAACCCGAAAAAAGAAAACCACGAGTGATCCGACATTAGTTCGAAACCTGCAAGCGTGTAGCGAGTGAGTTGAATCCTTGGGCTCCGAAACAAGCGAGTTCAAACCCTACCTATTGTCTTCTTGACCAATCAAGTCAAGCTTGAAAACTGCTTCTTCTCAACCAGGATACGAGCCGATGAACCTTCTATTACAACCGGAAAGTGAGAGAAAACCAAATTCTCATACTAGAAGCGATTCAATTGTGAATTCACAACAAGTAGTCTGCGATCAATAGTTCATCGAGACAATGCCTAGTCAACAGTTTCGAGACCAAAGTGCACTAAAGCTGTGGAATGTGTTGCAGATGTTCCGTAGAGTAATCTTTTTTATAGAGGAATCCCTAGGTGGAATTTGTGATGTAATTAATGCTCTCTAACTAACTAAATTTCCAGTCATGTGCCAGTGATTTGCCGTTATAGGCCGGGGCCTGTTGGAAAGTATGCATTAGATAGCTAGGGCTACTAGGGCTAAGAGGAATAGCTTTCTTTTGATCAGTTGCCAAGTTATAGAGTTAGAGAAATTTTACCTAATTGCACACAAAAAGTTGCTCCCAAAAGAAGGAGCCTGTGGAAATGAAAGGGAATTGGTGATGGAGTGTGCAACGTTCGCCAAGCACTGAATATATGAAGTCAGCAGGGCCGGTAGTTCTTTCTTGGCTTGGATTCCTTCGCTTCCGAAAGAGGTTCATCACGAATACCATCAATATCAACCGGAGGAGATCGTATGCAAGAAGCTCTTTCCAACGAAAATTTTTCTTCGAAAGGAGTACCAGCATGAACCCGGGTCGCTCAAGAGGTACTTTGTGTTATACCTTAGACCTTACCAGATCCAATTGCTGTGCAAAGCTACTTATAAATAAGGGTTTCCTTTTTCCTTTTGTCGTACCTAAATGTTTCACTCTCAATCTTCCTCCATTACTGAAATGTCAACATTAAGCACCAAGAAAATGAAGAGACACTACATAGATAAGGAGGTATTGAATAAAGCAAGCCTTTCCTCTTTCGAACCTCGCCATTAACGTTAAGGCTATGCCATCTTAAGGTGCTACTACTAAATGGAAGGATCTTATCAACGTCCATGAATGCGAAATCTTAGATCGAACTGACGAATTGGCAAAATTCGGTGCTATCATAGTATCCGCTAAGTTCACGGGCTGGAGATAAGCGGACTCGAACCGCTGACATCCGCCACAGGGTAAACCACCGCCTCTCAGGCCTCCCCGACGGGTTCTACCATAGAGGACAACGATAGGCAATAACTCCCCCCCGAACACAGCTTACAACTTTCATCGTACTGTGCTCTCCAAAGAGCAACTCTTCTCAAAATCTCAAAACAAAAGGTGCTGAGTTGGAATCCCATTCTAAGGATTCTTGTGGTTCCGGGGCGATCCAGTCACCCGGAGAAGATTTCTTTTCTTTGCTGATTCCTCTCAATGAAATTTGCCATGTTGCACTAAGTTACTTACGGATGTATGCATGCAGTCCGGGAACACTTTGGGGTGAACACCCATCCGAACAAGTAGGGTCAATAGTTCAGCATTTAGGCCGTAACATTTAGCAAAAAACTAATCTTAAACCCAACAAGTGCTCTCCGAACCAAGCTAGATAGTCTCCTATCACTAGGCTCACCAACCAACCTGGACTTTGATTCTTTCTTATTATTCTAACCGGATATAAAAACCATAAGGATTGTTTCCAGCCAAGAGTTCCCATATGACATAAGCGCTCTTGGGTGGGGTGGGCCCTCATTCGCCAGGTCTTTGAGTGCCCGTCGTACCACGTGGTTGGTACACTAGGCTGATCGATACTTTACTTTGAGGATCTGGCACCTGCGCCCGACTCGGTCTGCCAGTGAATTTTGGCTCTACGTCCGGTCGTGCGTGGTATGTTCGCGATTCGTACAAATGGAAGGCATCGCGTACGTTAACCTTCCTTTATTGGGCTGGGCCATTCCATCTTTGAGAAGGGGCCCAATCTCGTATTTTATGGTCGGCGTGGCAATATGCTTAGCTTCGTAGACAGGTTTCCCAGCCGTTGCAAAGACTTCGCGAGAACGGTCAGGGGCGCGATTCGCCAAGCTAGGGCAAACAAAGCCGTCCGGCCCTACCAGATTAAGAATGCGAAGGCCTTTCCTTCGAAAGGATAAAAAAAAAGAGCTATGCTATTGACCGACCCTTTCGTACTTACTTCGAATCAATAGGCCTATCATTTTTCATGAGGCGGGCCAAATAGAGAATGAAATGCAAAAATAGGGGAAGGGGGGATGGTCGCGCCTTTTATTTTGTTTAAGGGCTGCTCGCCTTACTAAAGTACCAAAGGCTTTCACGGCTGACACCCCTACCTTAGAATCTAAGCCCTTTGAAGCGCCAGTAGTTGTAGCAGTGGGTAAGGCTTTCGTTCAACTCGCTCCGGGTTCCGATCTATATGACCTCTAGACAGTACAAAGTACACCTCTTCCGTAGAGGCAAGCTGGTAGTAACCTAACCTTTTAGAGTCGGGGGAGCCGAGCCCTTAACTCTATCAATAGATAAATCTTCGTGCGTGGCGTGAGTTGGAATCCTAGAAAAGATCGATTGAGACTCCCTCCCCGGTTCCACGAAGATCTCTACGTACTTGTCTAGTCCAGGACAACTGAGATCTTCCGGTCTGCGTGCGTGGGAGCAGCTGAAACAAAGAAGAGTCTGGTCCGCTCTTCATTCAGGCCCCCCCGCCTTACAAATGGGCCGTCCCCCTTAATGAATCGAATGGTCCTTCGACCCTCGTTTGATTCCGACGGCCGGCATAGATGAAATCTCATGAGACCCGCCCACTATTACTACAAAAAAGCCCTGCCCTGGCACCTTCGCTAGACGGAGAGTAAGCGACTTCTATTAGCACCGGACCGTCGAGTCGAATTGATCGTGTCATGTGCAACGTCCATCAATGGTGGTTCATTAATGTCCATAGATTTAGACTCCTTCCCCCTTCCCTTATACGCAAAAGATCGAGAGGGGCCCGAACCAAACCGAGAACGTAAACAGAATTCGACTCACTCTCGTATGGCTCGCCCTCGAGCCCTGGGCGAGTCGGCCGGGTCTTCCCTTTTGTTCTGTTTCCGCCACGATAAAGACGCACGGAAGAACTATGGTATGCCCAGCGCGTGGAGGATCCGTTGAGAGTGTCCCTTGTCTCGGTAGGGAACAGTACCTATTGTCTTGAAAAAGAAAGGTCAGTGCTACGGTCCCCTATTGTTTGATCCAATATTGACCGGTGCGGATCACGTTCTACTACCTCCGGTCCGTGGTTCGACCTCCCGTAGTGGTCCTTGCTTTTCTTTTTGAAAGCTCCGCGGATTTTTCGTACTTGCTCAGTGTGCCCCCTTTCGTCGAGTGCCCCGCCCGGTTCACAGGGCTGTTGGCCTACCAAGCAAGCACTTGCCCACAGCTCCTGCCGCCTGCCAAGCGGGCTCCGCGCTCGTTATCCTGACTGTTCTCTCCGCTGGGCCCTTTCCTATTGCTCTAACCATAAGCTATGGCAATTCCAGCTCGCACCCACTCTGGCCCGCCCAGCGAGGCCTGAGTGAGCTCAGTGGTCAGCCCCTGACGTTAGGGGTCTTTCGCTTTTGCCAGATCTATAGAGATATTACGAGTCCTCCGTCCCAGATTCCCTCGCCGCGGCCATCTGGTTCACCGGTACTACCAAAAAGTCTCATGCTTACGTTACTGTGACTGATATATAAGTATGATCTCGGACTACGAAGACCCAGTCGTGCTTCTGGTTTCCATTCTCATCATCATATTGAAGGAAACTCCTCGTGCTCTGCCATAAGAACTTGGAGTCCGTATCATGGTGAAGGTAAGGTAACGCTGTGATTCTTGCTCAAAAAACTGACCGAACACGTTCGAGTTATTGGCTCGTCCGACCCGGCAGCATTCATGAGTCGCTCGTTCAACTGTCCCTCGGAGACACGGTCGAGAAGTGCCATGCATGGTCGCCCCCCCCCGTCCTTTCTTTCTCTCGGTCCCACCAGGGCGGGCCCCTCTGGGGTAATAAAGAAATGGATAAAAAAAGGGGACTTCTGCTACGGGCTATGCCACCCATTACTTATGAGGGAAGTCGCATCCGTCCCATCGCAAGCACCTACAATGTTATGATCACATTGGTTTACCCTTTTTTGGTAGTTCAACGGACGGTCGCCCCTCCAACAAGAAAAGGTAGAAATATGGAAACTTCTCTGCCATTTAGATCGGAGAATTTATAGAGGAAATCGGGTTTTAAATTTCCAGAAACCACACGATTATATAGCCAAAGGGAATACGCCGCGCCTAAAATCATCCCAAGCGCTGCTAATGTGGCTACTAAGCTATTTCTTTGGAAAGCTCCTACTAAGATTAGAAATTCCCCGATAAAGCTGCTAGTGCCGGGTAAACTCATATTGGCTAAAGTGAAAAAGAAGAAAATGGTAGAGAAATTCGGCATGGTGCTCACTAAACCTCCATAATATCTAACAAGTCGAGTCTTATGTCGGTCATATAGAACACCAACACATAGAAAAAGGGCTGAAGAAACCAGTCCATGACTTAACATAAGTAAAATGCTACCTCCAATTCCCTGTATGTTCGATAGAGCCTAATATTCCCCCGGAGTACGCCGCTTACCCCCCGAACCGTACAAGATAGTTACCACCTATCATACGGCTTTCTAACTCCACTTCTTTTTCTGGTTGTTCCGCTCTGTCGGATCAATGGTAGTCTCAGAGATCTGGTAACCTCCGATATTTTTGACAACACGCTTCCTGCTTCCGTTTTGAGTTGCGCATCTTTCTCCCCGGGGCATACTATAGTATCACATCGTAGACCCCCACCCCAACTCTATCTTCCTTATCAGTGAACCGGAACATAGTGCATAGGTACTCTTCGATGCTGCGAGGACGAGACGAGGTGACATACTACGATCACGCACTGAAGTTCTGCCCTTCGGCTCGGCATATGGAACCTCTCAACTGCTCCCTCGGGATAGGTAGGCCCATCCCCCACCCCTCCTTTCCCGAGAGGCGGCCGGGCTGTGTTTCCCCAGCGGCCACCCAGTGGCGGCAGAAAACGAAAAAGGGTGGGCTCCGCGCAGTTCGCGTTTTATTGTAAAGAGAGAGCTTTTCATTCTCTTATAGAAGCCCGCGTCCACGCGGGTAAAGCCCTGCGAAGCTGCAGGGAGCACTGAGCAATGAGGGGATGAGGGCGACTCCGCCCACGGGTTGGACCACACCACAGGCAAAAGTCCTTCCACGGCAAGAGAAGGGTGACCGGAACAAGAAAAGGGAGCTAGTCGTTGGAGGGAAGACAAGGCTCGTTCCGTGCGACTCCACAGAAGAGTACGCGCGCTAGAAAAGGCAGCCAGCTTAAAATAAAAACGCTAGCTAGCTACTTTTGTAGCCTTTTTTTGTTTGGTTGCCTACGCTTGCTCTCCGGGGCGCGCTACGGCAACACCCCCTGCTTGCTTCTTTCTGTTCGACGCGGAGCTCGCAGCCTCCCCACCCTTGCTTAGCGTTCCACTTGTGATCCTGGAGGATTTGGAGAAATGCGCCCGACCATGAAGAATGGATTTTAGCTTTTCTTTCATGTGAACGGCCCGGCCCTATCTTGTAAAGAATGGTTTTTCGTGCTATAGACCACGTTGAGAAAGACCAACCAACAACACAAATAAAGACCGTTCCATTTGCTCGAAAGGGAGGTGCTCTTTATGATGCTACGGACGGCTGTCCGAAGTGCATGCAATGACGGGCTCAGATAGGATAGGATTGTGCGCGCCGGGCCCTTCGGGTGTCCATATTTTGGCCGACCTTAGCGTAGGCCCCTATGTTATGCGGCCGTAATATTTTTATACCTTCCACCGCTGTTACGCCAGAAATCCAAGGTTCCACACGAGCTCCTGTTCTGCGGCGTGGTGGCAGGACCGCTAGGGGATTGGCTCCGGGTGTAGGTAGGGTCAAATCCGCAGGGGTCATGCAAATACATAGGCCCCTTCCCTTCTGCCGAGTTGTTTAGAAGGCGCTTTCCGTTCTACGGTCCCTCGGACCGAAGGGTTAGGCAGGTAGTACGGGCCCTCTGACTTCCAGCTATGTGCTGTGTGCGACTCCCGCGAAGCGAATGAAGGGAAGCTCTTCGAGCTTTCTCCGCCAGCGGCTTATGTAGTGGTCGGCATTCCTACGTGCTCCGACTGATCCCCACTGGAGATTATATGAGGGGAAACTGTCGTGACGCTTTGGTGACGAAGGTCACCGGGGTGACTATGGAAGGATTCCGTGGTAGTCTCTGACTCCCGTAAACTCAATCAATATCAAGAACATGTCGTGAGCATGGGGGCCGACTACTAAACTCTATACTATTGGCTAGGGCTAGGCTAGTTATAGCTTCTATAGTGAGTGGCCCTTCCGCTTTGATCTAGTTGTAGTTTGTATTGTACTAAATTGAACACATATCAAAGAAAGGCGATCAATCAAATTTTCTCCGGCCCGGGAAAAGCTGCGAACTCGTTATAAACTAGGGGCTTTTTTATTCATGGTCGCTACTGTTGTATTGTATATTGTCGGGGGAAGCTACTGCTTCTACGACAGCTCCGCTTCCTCGTCTTGCTTCTACTTTGCTTGTTTGCGCGAAGGCTTAGAGTCCTTTTCGCTAGGTCCAAATTCGTCAAAGCGAAAGATCTGATCCAACGGAAATCCCGCATATTGAGCGCAGCTGATATGTGGCTACTAGGCGCGATCATCTCACATAAAAAAAATACTTCTTTTTTTTATGGCCCGTCATATAAAGATAGAATAGATATGGATAGAGAGACATTCTATTGATTCGCGAAATGGCTCGTCGATCCAAATGAATCATTCTTCTGGTCTCTCTGCCCCCCGCCCCAAAACTGACCCACGACACAGCGCCCATTCGTTTCGCGCGCGGGAAGGCAACGAAGTTCAGTTCAAAAGACCGCAGCGGAGTGGAGCAGCCGCGACACGAAGTTCCTTACCTTAGCTGGATCTCGCTGGTGCCACCTAAACGGTAGGTATAGGCGGCGGATGTCTGACGTTTGGAGTTGTCGTTCGTGCACCTGTCCCCAATAGAAGAATGAGTGATCCCTTCCCCTGCGGATCATGGCCTTACCACTAGGTCCCCGATGGCCTGCGGGGGATTCGGTATAGCAGCTTACGTTCGTTTGCGCTGCGCGTTCCCGCTGGACTGGACACGTGTTAGCTGTAGGAAGTATGGTTACGAAAGTGACTTCGGTTCGCCAGTTCAGGCTCAACTCCTCGCTTTACGTTAGCGGACTTACAGGTCGGGCCGGGGCTCCACGCTCTTTCTTTCTGTGTGGGACGATGCCGGGTGTCGAGGCGGCGAACAACAACAAGACAACTAACTACATTTGCTTTTTCCCTCCATGAGATGAGCCAGTGCATTGGACCGATGGATAATAGAACTGAGCAGGCCAAAAAAGCGCTTGGGCGCTCTACATACGATGTAGACTCCATCAGATACATATCGATTTATTTATGATGGATCCAGAATAGATAGATATCTTGTATCATCAATAGATAGAAAGAGGTCAACCCTTATTATTGATAGATTCCCTTTCGATCTATCAGAACAGATCAGGCCATCTATCAATCGATTTGAAAGTCTCGCTTTTCGTTCATTTCAGCCACGCCATAATAGCCGCCACAATAAGAAAGAAGCAAGCGAAACAGCTAGAAGCGCTCGCTTCGCCGCGCCCAACTATTCTTATTCACGGGAACCGAAAGATTCGATTCGGACTTCGTAGAGCCGGTGCTGCTGCTGTCTGCGTAGGGCCGTCCCCCACTCCCGTCCCGGGGCGCTAAGGGGTTTTGTTTTAGGAACAGACGGCGGTGTTTTGCTGACGCCTCGAATCGACGCTTTTGTTGCGACATGCTAAGTTTTCTCCCCTATTGCTAGTAGGTTGATGGGTCGCACGCCCGGCACACATGTTTTGGCCTTGCTTGTGTGTCCATAACTCAAAATAGGTGACCTAACGGCCGCCGCCCGACTAAACATACCAATAGTCACCAAATTCATATGGGCTACTGAGGAGTAGGCAATGATCTTCTTAAGATCGATCTGTCTTAAAGTGGTCAAGGAAGTATATATTATAGCAATCGCACTTAGAGTATAAATGAAAGGAGTGAAACAAAGTGTCGCTTCGGGAAACATGGGTATTGAAAATCTTAAAAACCCGTAGGTTCCCAATTTTAAAAGAATTCCTGCCAAGATGACGGATCCAGCCGTAGGTGCCTCTACATGGGCTTCGGGTAACCAAATATGAACTGGTACCATAGGCACTTTGACGGCAAAAGAGGCGAAAAAGGCAATCCATAGAAGGATTTGGCGCCGCTCACTAAATTCTGTGGTTAATAAAATTTGTAAATCGGTGGTTCCTGTTTGGAGAAGAATCAACAGAATAGCTAATAGCATAAAAACGGATCCAAGTAAAGTATATAGGAAAAACTGATATGCTGCCTTGATCTTTCTTTGTCTCGAACCCCATACCCCTATAATGATGGTAGAGTCAGGGGTGGCCCCAAAGCGGAATTGACCGGTGGTGGTTGGTCGAAGCTCCAGTGGGTAGCCACTCCCTTCTCAGGGAACCGTACGTGAGACTTCCGCCTCATACGGCTCCGTCCCGAGCTTCCGTCGTCGGCCCTTGTCATTAGACCACTATGCTTGTCTTTTCCGCCTTGACTCTCGAATCTTTTGCTTCTCGGGTGGTGGCGAACAATGCAGCTTGCGTTGCGGGAGATGCCCGCCCGTCGGGCCCGGCCTGCTTCCTGCCCGAAGAAGGCTAGCCGGACTAGTGGTAGGGGACCCGACCGTAAAAAACCCTACCTTTCGAACCCGCCCGTTCGTTATATCTATAGATAGAGAGAGATCCGTGAAAGTCATTGCCTTATGTTATGGTCGCCCCCCGACTGACGGCCTTTACGCAACTACGACTACTGTGATGTGAGCGGTTCTATTGGTTTGATCTTTCCGGCCTCCACTTGTACGAAGATGCATGCATAAAGCCGCCCCTTTATTTATCTTGATTTTCTTTATTAGGACAGGACCCTACCCTATTCTCGAACCCTCTGCCGAGCTCTACCCTGCCCGCATTTATTTGGAAGGGAGCCAAAGAAATGTCTCCACCTGCTGCCAACAGTCTTTCTTCGGAATTCTACTGAACGGGTCGATCCTCCGTTTGTTTTAGCAACTTATCCTAAGGTCTCTTCGCCAAGAACTCTCCGGCAACGACAGAGGAACTAACCTGCCTGCTGTGGCGGGGCGGCTTTAAACAACAATAAGACCTGGACGATTATCCCTACCCTCGGTAGCTTACGAGTTTACGTCCATCCCTGGTCGGGTACAGTTTCCTTTATTTTTATCCCTTGTAGCCGTTACCCGAATTCGCGCAAGTGTGTCCACACC